CATATCGTTATCTCCTCCATTGATATCCAATATATCTTGCCATTTCTTCTTTTTGGTCCCATATCATATAATAAAAGAATTATCTGCATATGAAACCCAACGTATAATAAAAATAAATATTTATTGGCAATGCTCAGGAAGACGGGGACGTCTTTTTCTGTTTTAAGAAAAGGAACAATATAATTTACCGGATTTTTGGACATATCCATTTTTATTAGGGATTCCGCGTACAAATCCAATCATATATGTATTACAATAAAGAAGGAGGATTTTCCATGCGAGATATAAAAACATATCTATCTGTGGCACCTGTGCTAAGTACTCTATGGTTCGGGTCTTTAGCGGGTCTATTGATCGAGATCAATCGTTTATTCCCTGATGCGTTGGCATTCCCTTTTTTTTCATTCTAGTTATTGACATGGGAAGGGTAAAGAAGATTAGAGATACAATAATTTATCTATGACTAATCCCTCTCCTCCTCTTTTTATCTTTTCGGATAAGGAAAGAAAGAGAAAGAATAAAAGTGGATTCAACCTCACCAAAACTCGGGTTCAGGCTTGAATTAATAGAGGGAGAACAGAAATGGAAATGTGGGTTTAAGGAACTCAAATTATACAAGATACTTAAAAAAAATAATGTACTGGGATTAGAACTAATTGATAGTTAGAAATCATTGTATTACTTATTATTATTCTATTGATTGCAACGAAATCTTTCATAATGGGATTTCGAGTTAGCGTTAGCAACTTCCATTTTTTTTGTTCCTTTCTTCTTCTTCGCTTCGGCTCGAAAATGTAAGAGTTGAGTGAATCCAAAACCCAAAGGGGGTTCATGGCCAAGGGTAAAGATGTCAGAGTAAGAGTTAGTTTGGAATGTACCAGTTGTGTCCGAAACGGTGTTAATAAAGAATCACGGGGCATTTCCAGATATATTACTCAAAAGAATCGACACAATACGCCTAGTCGATTGGAATTGAGAAAATTTTGTCCCTATTGTTACAAGCATACGATTCATGGGGAGATAAAGAAATAGATCGAACGGAACGCGCGTGCGCTATCCTTTAAAGGAACAGGATAAAATTACATGTATCATATATAAAATCAATTATATTATATATAAATATAAACAAATCCAATCCTATTTCGGTCGGACCCAAAATGAATTAGAATTAATAAATAGTATTTTAGAGATAAGGAATAAACCATGGATAAATTCAAGCGACCCTTTCTTAAATCCAAGCGATCTTTTCGTAGGCGTTTGCCCCCAATTGGATCGGGGGATCGAATTGATTATAGAAACATGAGTTTAATTAGTCGATTTATAAGTGAACAAGGAAAAATATTATCTAGACGAGTGAATAGATTGACCTTGAAACAACAACGATTAATTACTATTGCTATAAAACAAGCTCGTATTTTATCTTTGTTACCTTTTCTTAATAATGAGAAACAATTTGAGAGAATCGAGTCGACCCCTAGAGCTGCGGGTCCCAGAACCAGAAATAAATAGGCCTACTCCTCAATTGAATCAAAATTCCAATCCGAACTCAACCCCGGATTGATGTTTTGTTCGAAAAAAAAAATGAGAATCCATATTTTATTGTCGATTTTATTGTCGCGTCATAAGAAAAAAAAAAGAATCGGGGAAGAAGAAGAAGAAATCCATTTTTATTATTGAAACGTGTTCGTTCATTTTGATTACTTTCTCATATTCATTTCTACTCTACCTTCCCGGAGTTCATTCTCCGGGGAACTCTGTTGAAATCATTCCGGTGCTTCCAATCTCCTTATTTGATGATCTCATTGGAAATCGTGTAAAGACAATTCCTATTTGATATAGCTATTTGTGCAAGTATTTTACGATTAAGAAACAACTGCCCCTTGTACAGATTGTTTATTAATCTACTATAACTATTCGATACCCTATTTTCACGAATTACTGCATTTATCCGAGTGATCCACAAACGACGAAAATCTCTCCTTTGCCTGCCCCTATCCCGATGAGCCGAAACCAAAGCTCTCATTTTCTGTTGAGTAATAGTTCGAGTAAGCCTTGAATGAGCCCCTCTAAAAGTTGATGCAAATAAACGCATTTTTGTTCTACGTCTCCGAGCTATATATCCTCGTCTAATTCTGGTCATTGAATCAAATTAAACTTTGATGAATAACTAATTGATTTTTTTCTTTCAGTCATTCTTTTGCCCTCTCCTGGTCTATTAATAACAAAACCTATTCTTCCAATGTATAAAAAAAAAATTCCAATGGCTTTGGCTACTATAACCTCCCTAACCACGATTTTTTTTTTGATTTTGTACGGGCATTTATCCTAAAAATAAGAAATTGTATCGATACTAGGTATCAAAAAAATAGTAAAGTAAATTGTAAATGGATAAAAAAAAAGAGTGGGTTCCATCGTTTCTATGGTTACTTCTTAAACGGTGAGGTCCTCTCTATACACCGGAGCTCCTTCCCTCATTTAATCAATGTTATTGGTAACGTGTACAGTTCACACTCTTTGGCTCTACCCATGAATTATCCAGTAGTAGGTCTTTTCACAATGAGATCTACCCATACAGTAACGGCATTCAATTTGGAGGGTTGGCTAGGTAGCTGACCCTGTTAGTCCGTTCCTGTAAGAGTGAGAGCATAATATTTTTGCTTCTTAAATAAAATTTCCCCCGCTTAATGGATAAGCATTTGCTACCAATGGGGAATTGCTTCTCATCTCAAATTGAGTTGATTGGATTTGCACCAATGGAAACCATAAATTTCATACACAATAGGGATATATGATAGATCTTTTTCTTTTTAGATATCTTTTTCTTTTTAGATAGTGAATGGAGTTCTTCTATTCTATCCTATTCATTGGTACTGGTCATTGATACTGAAAAAGGGTCTTTTGTTCCAGCTCATGATCTGAACGAGTCGCACATACACCCTAGTACATGTTCCTCGGCGCTGAGGACATCCCCGAAGAGCGGGGGATTTCGTGACATTTCTGATTGGCTGTCTTGTGTTTCTAATAAGTTGTTTAATAGTTGGCATGCTGAATCGTATACAGAATGAATGAGCTGGTTTAGATCGATCCTAACCGGATGATTAAGAATTACTTCCATTTAATAAAAATATAATATTTTATCCCGGTAAGAAGATCAAATATCAAATCAAGGTTCATTCGAATTTTTTTATGGTTCGAAATGGAATCACGGATTTACGTGAAATTCCCGCTATTTTCGATCGCTACAAGATCAACAATTCCATGAGCTTGGGCTTCTGTTGCTGACATAAAAACATCTCTTTCCATGTCTTCGGATACAACCCATAAGGGGTTGCCCGTTCTTTGTACATAAACCTTTGTGAGGGTTTCGCGAAGTTTCAGTAGTTCTTCCGCTTCTAGGAGAAATTCTCCCGCTTGTGCCTCATAAAAAGAACTAGCGGGTTGGTGGATCATTACCCTGATGATATAACATAATGAATGGTTCCTCTATCTCGCACGATGGGGGGAAGAGATAAAGAATAACAAGACAAAAAGAAGAGAGAATTGAACAACCGTACAGGCATCTTTTGCGCATTGCATACGGCTCTACAATGGAATTTACTTTTCCCTTCTGTCGAAGAAAAAGAGAAATAGGATCTATCAGACCCAGATCATTGAATGATCCATGTACCATCCTTCCTTTCGTTTCGGAGGAGCTCAAAAATACTATGATGGTTCCGTTGCTTTATATATTTATCTCGTCTGTGATTCAGCAATCCCAAAGTTTCTTTCTGATCCGATCAAATAAGGAAAAACAATCTTGCTTTTTTTTTTTTTATTTTCGTACTCTTTCATAACATAAATATTGTAAAGAGACTTCTGGTGTGAAAACAAAAAAGTTTGTGACGCTGAAATGGCCCCGATAGAGAAAATCAAATCGGAAATACCCTTTGTCTCATACTACTCTCTCGATACATAATCTCATGTTAGGAAAAAACAATAAAGGTTTGCTCATATCGAACTCGAAGTGCCATGCTATTATTACTTATTATTCTCCATATGGCGAAGGCATAGTCTTCTCTTTTCTTTCAAATAAAAAACTCATTGGCGCCAAGCGTGAGGGAATGCTAGACGTTTGGTAATTTCTCCTCCGACGAGGATAAAAGATCCCATTGAAGCGGCTAATCCCATGCAGATTGTATGTACATCTGGTGGCACAAACTGCATAGTATCATAAATAGCTATTCCGGGTATTACCCATCCGCCAGGAGAGTTTATAAACAAATACAGATCCCTGGTATCATCCTCTATACTGAGATATACCATGAGACCAATAAGTTGATTCGAGATCTCGCTATCAACCCCTTGTCCTAAAAAAAGTAATCTTTCTCGATGAAGTCGGTTGATTAGGACAAAATTGTATCCCTTAGGAACCGTACATGCACCTTTGGATGCATACGGTTCAAAAAATCAAAATTGCGAAAAAAAAAAAGCAATATGTCGATTCCAGCCCCTTTCCTTTTTCACTTTTTCATAGGAGGCTTTTTCTCATTTTCTAACTCCTAACAAAGGGACTGTTTCTTCTATTTTTCAAGAAAGATGAGTTTTGGCTCGCTTCCCTATAAAAAAGAATTTACTAAACTTATCGAACTAGCCTCTCCTTGATGTATTGTTTCATCGAGATTCGACCCAAATCACGATGTTATTTTCTTGTTCCTGAATGGGTCTCTTCAATTCTTTTAGGTTTATGCTCTACTCCGGGTAAAGATCTGCCCGATTTGTACATATAGGACAAATGCTCCCAATACCACCCCTTTTTGCTACGATTTCCTTATTTTTTTTTTTTTTTTCAATTCATTTCATGTCTTCCGCTAAATATAAAAAAATTGTATTCATCATATTACTCGTACTCGATTGATTGGCAGTTTGCAATCGCTCATATGGTATATAAATAGGAATCCGTTATGATAAAAGTGGTAATCATACATATATCACCAATTGGGCATTTTGTGAACGGAGCCTGGATACTTCATTTTTTTGGTCCAACCAAGCCAACCATAAATTATTCTAATTGAGAATATTGATCCCCTAAAAAAATTGATCTAATTGTACTTCACGCTCCAAATTATTGATGGTTTAATCAATCTTTCTTGGGCGAAACAGAGGATATCTCGATCGAGGGAGAGAACGGAGGAATCCCATATGACCCAATATGTCTGACAAGTCGCACTATACGTCAACCCAAATAGCATCTTCCTCTCCAGGAGTCCGAAAAGGCACTTTTGGAACACCAATAGGCATTAAATGAAAGAATAAAGGGGTTAAGTACTATACTTCACTTTGATGTGGAAACGTAACAATGGGTTTATTCAGAATATTGCCGTTTATCATATTTTATCCATAGATTGGAAAGTTTATAGAGGAAGACAGAATGAATAAAGGAAAATTATTACGAATGGGTCGTTCGAATGATGAATAAGTATCTTTGCATTCGTTCATAGAAACCGGGACCAACCCCCCATTGCGTATTGGTACTTATCGGGTATAGAATAGATCTGCTTCTCTTTCTTCCTACGAACAAAATTGTTCCATCATTACCAATAGACTGGAATAAATATTAACCCTTGCTCCGAGATAATCCATTGAAAGGGGGAGGTCCATAGCATAGTCCAATGCGATAAAGTTAGCTAGTGTCTATTTTTCGTTGATAAAGAGGTATTTTCATGGGTTTACCTTGGTATCGTGTTCATACCGTCGTATTGAATGATCCCGGTCGGTTGCTTTCTGTCCATATAATGCATACAGCTCTAGTTTCTGGTTGGGCCGGCTCGATGGCTCTATATGAATTAGCAGTTTTTGATCCCTCTGACCCCGTTCTTGATCCAATGTGGAGACAAGGTATGTTCGTTATACCCTTCATGACTCGTTTAGGAATAACCAATTCATGGGGCGGTTGGAGTATCACAGGAGGGACTATAACGAATCCGGGTATTTGGAGTTACGAGGGTGTGGCCGGGGCACATATTGTGTTTTCTGGCTTGTGCTTCTTGGCAGCTATCTGGCATTGGGTGTATTGGGATCTAGAAATTTTCTGTGATGAACGTACAGGAAAACCCTCTTTGGATTTGCCCAAGATCTTTGGAATTCATTTATTTCTCTCAGGGGTGGCTTGCTTCGGGTTTGGGGCATTTCATGTAACAGGCTTGTATGGTCCTGGAATATGGGTATCCGACCCTTACGGACTAACTGGAAAAGTACAATCTGTAAATCCCGCGTGGGGCGTGGAAGGGTTTGATCCTTTTGTTTCGGGAGGAATAGCCTCTCATCATATTGCAGCAGGGACATTGGGTATATTAGCGGGTCTATTCCATCTTAGTGTCCGCCCGCCCCAACGTCTATACAAAGGATTACGTATGGGCAATATTGAAACTGTCCTTTCCAGTAGTATCGCTGCTGTCTTTTTTGCAGCTTTTGTTGTTGCTGGAACTATGTGGTATGGTTCAGCAACTACCCCGATCGAATTATTTGGTCCTACTCGTTATCAATGGGATCAGGGATACTTCCAGCAAGAAATATATCGGCGAGTTGGCACTGGGCTAGCCGAAAATCAAAGTTTATCAGAAGCTTGGTCTAAAATTCCCGAAAAATTAGCTTTTTATGATTACATCGGCAATAATCCAGCAAAGGGGGGATTATTCAGAGCGGGCTCAATGGACAACGGGGATGGAATAGCTGTTGGATGGTTAGGACACCCCGTCTTTAGAGATAAAGAAGGGCGTGAGCTTTTTGTACGTCGTATGCCTACTTTTTTTGAAACATTTCCAGTAGTTTTAGTAGACGGAGACGGAATTGTGAGAGCCGATGTTCCTTTTAGAAGGGCAGAATCGAAATATAGTGTCGAACAAGTAGGTGTAACTGTTGAGTTCTATGGTGGCGAACTCAATGGAGTCAGTTATAGTGATCCTGCTACTGTGAAAAAATATGCTAGACGTGCTCAATTGGGTGAAATTTTTGAATTAGATCGTGCTACTTTGAAATCTGATGGTGTTTTTCGTAGCAGTCCAAGGGGTTGGTTTACTTTTGGACATGCTTCGTTTGCTTTGCTCTTCTTTTTCGGACACATTTGGCATGGTGCTAGAACCTTGTTCAGAGATGTTTTTGCTGGTATTGACCCAGATTTGGATGCTCAAGTGGAATTTGGAGCATTCCAAAAACTTGGAGATCCAACTACAAAGAGACAAGTAGTCTGATACAACATTGCTCTAATATCTTTTCTTTTGCCTATATTTGATTTTTGTGATTTAACATAGGGTACCGGAGAAATATTGCTTTGAATCATCGCCTTTTCTTTGACCTTTCTTTATCTGGGAAATGATCCCAAATGAGCAGGTGTGGAAGCTATAATTGTAAACCACGATCGAATCTATGGAAGCATTGGTTTATACATTCCTCTTAGTCTCGACTCTAGGAATAATTTTTTTCGCTATCTTTTTTCGAGAACCGCCCAAAGTTCCGACTAAAAAG